ATCTGATAAGTTGGTTTCTAATTCTAATAATGAGAGTATTTTATTTCCACAATTCAATTAGACGCGAAATCTAGAACTTTCTTTTTTGTGTTTTCTTTATATAAAGAAAAGTTTTTCATTGAAAAAAAAAACAAAGAATACACGGCGATACTTGATACAAAATACGGAAAGAAAAAATGTATAACCTAAAATAAAGATAATCAGAATAAAAAAATCTGCTTAAAATCAATTTGGACTAAAATCCAAATTTTCTTTTTTTGCGAGATCGTGTTGATATCCTTTGTCTTATCTTATTTCTTATCATAAAAAAAAATTAAAAAATTATATGAATAAACTCGATTGCTGAATCTAATGAATGAAAATAAGAAAAAGAAATGCTTTTCCTGCTTCTTCTTCGATAGTGAGAGTTTTTTTAACAAAGTTACATGACATAGTTCTTATTTCTTTTTCTTAGTTTACCCCAAGAGTTGCTCAAAAAATATGTTTATTAGAAATCGCGGGATTTGTAGATGTCACAGACAATGAGTCGATTTCTTTTTCTATCTCTCTTCCTTTATCTTTCTTAGTTATATCTATAATATAATAAATGTAATGATTGAGGAATAAATTAAACTTATTCTTTCAATTGGTATTTGTTCTGATTTTTACTCCTATTGTTCACAAAAAAATGTAAACTTAGGTAAGTGCTTTCAAAATATATGTATAAAAAAAACATATTTGATTTAGCTCCTTTATGCTTACTCTAACTAGTTATTTCGGTTTTCTCCTAGCAGCTTTAACTATAACCTCCGCTCTCTTTATTGGTCTGAGCAAGATACGACTTATTTGAAATAAATTGAATCAACAATTCATAATCATAAAAAGAAATCTTTATGTTTTCCACAATTGGTTATTGAGATTCATGGACAATTAGGATTCATATTTAGGGATAGATATTACCCCCCCCCTTTTTTTCCTTTCAAACAAATTGAAATGATTGAAGTACTTCTATTTGGAATCGTCTTAGGTTTGATTCCTATTACTTTGGCTGGGTTATTTGTAACTGCATATTTACAATATAGACGTGGTGATCAGTTGGACCTTTGATTAGTTAACAAATCTTTTCTTTTTTGATTGACCTACTTTATTTAAGGCACAGTAGGTCAATCAAAAAAGAAAAGATTCTTCTTCAGTTATTTCACTCTAATTAGAACGAACAAGAAGGAAATCACGCTCTGTAGGATTTGAACCTACGACATCGGGTTTTGGAGACCCACGTTCTACCGAACTGAACTAAGAGCGCTTTCTTATCACAGATAGTAAAGAAAAAGGGGGATTACTTTTGTAATCCAATCCTGCATGCATATCACATATATATAAGTATCGCCGATATAGTTAGAATTGTAGATGTGTTATTGTTATATGTATATATAGTATAGTATTATATGTTACTATAATATGATTTTTTATTAATATATAATAAATTTATTAATATATAATAAATTAATATATAATAAAATAGTAGATAAAAGCTATATATTAATAGTATTATATAGAATACTATTCTAAAAATGATAGATTATGTATGTCTAATTTGAATCGATTTCAGCGATCTCAATGAATTCGTCTTTACTTTTCATAGGAAAGGTAATAGGTAGGGATGACAGGATTTGAACCCGTGACATTTTGTACCCAAAACAAACGCGCTACCAAGCTGCGCTACATCCCTTAAAATAGGTTTACAGTGTTATTGTAAATAATCCTTTTCTTTTTTTCCACACCATTATTTATCATATTTAGATACAGAACAGATCTCACTATTATTTTTCATATCATATATGATATAATATAAAAGTCTTTGGATACATATACGATGTAAAGTAAAAAAGGTTTTTAGGGAATGCTGATTAGGAAAGATGCATCTTTTTTAACTTAAAATAAAGGTAGAAAATCTTCTCTACCGGGATTGGTGTACATTTTCATTTGCCTTAGGAATTTCATGTACAAATACAAGTGGTTTTTCTTTTGAAATACATATGCATCTGATCATCTATCATATATGTATTATTCTCTTATGTGTTACAATATATAAATAAAGAAAAAAAAAAGAAGGAGGATTTTCAATGCGAGATCTAAAAACATATCTCTCCGTGGCACCGGTACTAAGTACTTTATGGTTCGGATCTTTAGCAGGTCTATTGATAGAAATCAATCGTTTTTTCCCGGATGCGTTAACATTCCCCTTTTTTTCATTCTAGTTATTGACATGGGAAAGTGGTAACGAAGAGTAGAGCTAGAATCCACTACCTGTGACTAATCCCCCGCCTTTCTCCCTTTGACCTTATATTCGAAAAGGGAGAAAGAAAATAGGATTTAACCTCAGCAAAGCTTGTGCTCAAGCTCGAATTGAAAATTCAAATTTTCTATTAAAAAATTAATAGAGGGACAACGGAAATTTAAATGTGGGTCTAGGGCAAAAGTCTCATACACGAGACTCAAATGAAATACTGTACTGTGATTAGAAATAGAGTTTGAAATCGTTGGATTACGCCTATTATACTATAACTAAATTCTATTTCCTATTACTGCAACGAACTCTTTTAAAGTGTATTTCGAGTTAGCAATTTCTATTTTATTTCTTTCTCTCCGTTTCGGGTCTAAAAGAAAAGAGTTGCTTGAATCAAAAATTAACAAAAAGGGGGGTTCATGGCCAAGGGTAAAGATGTCCGAGTAAGTGTTATTTTGGAATGTACTAGTTGTGTCCGAAAGAATGTTAATAAAGAATCGAGGGGTATTTCCCGATATATTACTCAAAAGAATCGACACAACACACCCAGTCGATTGGAATTGAAAAAATTCTGTCCCTATTGTTACAAGCATACAATTCATGGAGAGATAAAAAAATAGATCGAACCGAACGTCTGTATATCACCTTTTTAAGGTTGAAGGAAGAGCTCAATATGAATATGATATGCATAAAAAAAAGAAAATGTAATAAACAGACATATTATTCTATGCAATAGATATTCTATGCAATAGATAATAATTTAATTCTAATATATAGAATAATATTCTATTAGAAATTGAATTTGAATAAAAAAGAATATAAAAAAGGATTCTGAACTAGAAGCTATATATATCATTTATAAGAATCTATATATATCATTTATAAGAATATAAGTGATAAGCACATAACATATATATAAAAAAATATCTAAATAAAGATAACATAAAAAAAAACAAATTCAAATTAAAGAAAAAACCAAATCCTATTCCGGTCGGATCTCAAAAAATGAATTAGAAATAGGATTTTCGGCAGAATATTATTTATATTATAAAGAATAACTAAACAAACCATGGATAAATCCAAGCGATCTTTCCTTAAATCTAAGCGGCCTTTTCGTAGGCGCCTGCCCCCGCTCCAGCCGGGGGACCGAATTGATTATAGAAACATGAGTTTAATTAGTCGATTTATTAGTGAACAGGGAAAAATATTATCTAGGCGCGTGAATAGATTGACTCTGAAACAACAACGATTAATTACTATTGCTATAAAACAAGCTCGTATTCTCTCTTTGTTACCCTTTCTGAATAATGAGAAACAATTTGAAAAAGCCAAGTCGGCCGTTAGAACTACGGGTTTTCGAGGTTTTCGAACCAAAAAACAATAGGTTTAACTCTTGATTTTTCTTTTTTTTCAATTGATGGTTTGCTCGAAAAAATCCGAAAATCCGGATTTTTTTGTTGTCTCGTAAGAAAAATCGAGGAAGAAGCAATCTTTTTTTTATTGAATGCCTTTGTTCATTTTGACTACTTTATTGTAATTGTATTTTACATTTTATTTTATCGGACTCATTTTTTTTATATCTTCCCGTCCCGGAGTTCCTTCTCCGGGGAGCTTTGTTTAAATAGTTTCGGGCGCTTCTTTCGAATCCTCGATCTCGTTGGAAATACTATAAAGACAATTCTTATTTAATATAGCTATTTGTGCAAGTATTTTGCGATTAAGAATTAACTGTCTCTTGTACAGACCGTTTATAAATTTACTATAACTACAGTATACGCCTTTTTCTGTTTCGCGAATTGCTGCATTTATCCGAGTAATCCACAACCGACGAAAATCTCTCTTTTTCTTATCTCTATCTCGATGAGCCGAAAACAAAGCTCTTATTTTCTGTTGCGCAATAATGCGCATGATTTTTGAATGAGCCCCTCGAAAACTTGATACAAATAAACGCATTTTTTTTCTACGTCTTCGAGCTATATATCCTCGTCTAACTCTGGTCATTGAATAAATTAAACTTTGTTAAATAACTAATTGATTTTCTTTCTCTTTGAGTTATTTTTTTTTTCCTCGCTGTTAATAACAAAACGGATTTTTCCAATGTATAAAAAGAATTCAAATGGCTTTTGCTACTATAACCTTCCCGACCACGATTTTTTCTTTTTTTTTGCGGCATTTCGCCTCAACCCCAAATGAAATAAGAAATTGGATTGATACTAGTGATCACAAATAAAAACGTAGTAAATCTAGATAAATAAAGAAATGGTGGGTTCCTTCGTTTCTATGGTTACTTCTTAAACGGTGAGGTCCTCTCTATACACCGGAGCCCTTTACTTCGTTTAGTCAACGTTATTGGTAACTTGTACAATTCAAAATTTTTGGCTCTACCCATGAATTATCCAGTAAGAGGTCTTTCACAACGAGATCCGCCTATACAGTAACGGTATTTCATTTTGAGGGTTAGCTGGGTAGCTGACCCTGTTAGTCCGTTTTGCAAAAATGGGAGCATAATCTTTTTTATTTAAAAAGAATACTTTCCCGCTTAATGTATAGCACTTGCTACCAATGGGAACTTGCTTCTCATCTTAAATCGAGCTGTTGGGGTTACACCAAGAGAAACCATAAATTTCATACACAATAGATGGATATGATAAATCTTTTTTTCGATAGTGACCAGAGTTCTTCCATTTTATCCTATTCCCTGGTAATGATCATTGATACTGGAAAATTTATTTCTTTTGTTGGCCCAGTTCATAATCTGAACGAGTCGCACATACACCCTAGTACATGTTCCTCGGCGCTGAGGACATCCCCGAAGAGCGGGGGATTTCGTGACGTTTCTGATTGGCTGTCTTGTGTTTCTAATAAGCTGTTTAATAGTTGGCATGCTGAATCATTTACATAAGGGACTGGTTTAGATAAATCCTAACCTGATGATTATGAATTTTTTCTAGTTATAGTTATATAGAATATTCCCCAGCAAAGTAAATATCAATTTGCGACTTTGACTACTTCGGCTCTTTCCATTGTTCCTTCTTTACTATTTCTACTCCTTCATTCGCTACAAGATCAATAATTCCGTGAGCTTGGGCTTCTCTTGCTGACATAAAAACATCCCTTTCCAGGTCTTCGGTTAGAACCCAAAAAGGTTGGCCTGTTCGTTGTGCATACACCTTTGTGAGGGTTTCTCGCAGAGTCAATAGTTCTTCCGCTTCCATCATACACTCTCCCGTCGATCCCTCATGAAAAGCACTAGCAGGTTGATGGATCATTACCCTGATGATATAACAAAGGGGGGTTCTTCTATCTCGCATGATGAGTCGAAGACAAAAAAAAGATAGAGAATCACAATAAACTTGAACAACCGTACGTGCATCTTTTGTGCATTGCATACGGCTCGACAATGAAATTTACTTTTCTCTTCCATCTCAGTAAATCGTCCAATTACCACCCTTCTTTTCGTAAGTTCAAAATACTACGATGGCTCCGTTGCTTTATAGATTCATTTCGTTCATTTCATCTGTAATTCAGCAATCCCAAAGTTTCTTTTTGATCTTAAATAAGGAATTTTTTTTTGTACTCTTTCAAACATAAATATTGTTAGGTTAGGATTAAGAGTCTTTTGGTATAAAAATAAAAAAGTTTGTGACGCTGAAATGGACTCCGGATAAATAAAAAAATCGGGAATACCCTTTATCGCATACTCCTCTCTCGATACATAATCTAATGTTTTGAAAAAAACGAACAAAATTTTGCAGATCGAATTCAAAGTGCCATGCTATTTTTACTCATAATATATATATTGAATTGATTGATATTTTTTTTGTGAAGGCATAATCTTTTTTTCTCAAAAAAACTCATTGGCGCCAAAGCCAAGCGTGAGGGAAGGCCAAACGTTTGGTAATTTCTCCTCCGACCAGGATCAAAGATCCCATTGAAGCGGCTATTCCCATGCATATTGTATATACATCTGGTAGCACAAGTTGCATAGCATCAAAAATAGCTATTCCGGGTAATACCCACCCGCCAGGACAATTTATAAACAAATACAAATCCTGGGTCTGATCTTCTATACTGAGATATACGATAAGACCAACAAGGTAATTAGAGATCTCGGTCGTAATCTCTTGGGTTAAAAAAAGTAATCTTGCTCGATAAAGTCGGTTAATTAGGGTAAAATTGTCTCCCTTAGGAACCGTACACGCACCTTTTGATGCATACGGTTCAAAAAAAAATAAAAAATCAATGTGTAGATTACTGCCCTCTTCTTTTTGGATAGCAGTTTAAAATGAGGGGGTTTGTCTTCTATTTTTCAATAAATATGAGTTTTTCTTCCCCGTTTCCTTATTTCTACTATAACTAACGATAAATATATCACTATATAGAACAAAGGAATCATAAACATAAAAACAGAATGTAAAATTTCATACGTATAATAAAATATAAAGGAAATTTTTTTGATTGAATATGCAATAATATGAAAATTAAATACACTCAAAAAAAAAAGATCGTTATAGTTAAAGTAACCTTTTCGAACTAACTGCTCGTTGATTTATTGTTTCATCGAGATCGAATGCAAACCACGATGTTATTTTCTTGTTCTTGAAGGGGCCTCTTTAATTCTTTTAGGTTTATGCTCTACTCCGGGTAAAAATATGCTCGATTTTGATTTGCACATATAGGGCAAATGCTTATAATACCGCTTTTTGTTGTTTTGCTAAGATTTCCTTTTTTCATTCGGCTCATGCCTTTGCCAAAAAATTGGCTATTCGACATATTGAATTCATTTATTCTATCAATACAAGCAGTAATTCTCGATATATTATCAATTGGGATTTGTTTAAACGGAGCCTGGATACTTCATGTCATTTTTTTGGTTTAACCAAGCCAACCATAAATTATTCTAATTGATACTATTAGTCTGTGAATCCCCCTACAAATGGATCTAGTTGAACTTCACGCTCCGAATTTTAGATGATTCAATCAATCTTTCTTGGGCGAAGGGGGGGATATCTCGACCGGGGAAGAGAACGGGGAAAGCCCATACGACCCACTATATCTGACAAGTCGCACTATACGTCAACCCAAGTTGCATCTTCATCTCCCGGGATTCGAAAGGGTACTTTTGGAACACCAATAGGCATTAACTGAAAGAAAAAAGAATTAAGTACTATATTTCACTTTGATATGGAAACGTGATAATCGGGTTAGTCTCTTCAGAATCGCAACATATATAATAAAGGTTGATATTTTTTATCATATAGTCTGTCTTGAATACATTATAAAAGGTCATAAAAGGCGATAGAATGACTAAAGTATAATTCTTACGACTAGAGCCTTCCAACGATGAACAAATATGGCGACATTTGCTTATATAAAAAGGTATCAACCCCCATTGCGTATTGGTACTTATTGGGTATAGAATAGATCTGCTTCTCTTTGTTCCTACAAACATAATTGTTCTATTATTACCAATAGAATAGAACAAAAATGAACCCTTGCTGCGATATAATCCACTGAACAGGGGTCCGTTGATAGTCATAGTATTTTCCAATGCAATAAAGTTACATAGTATCTATTTTTATTTGATAAAGGGGTTTTTCCATGGGTTTGCCTTGGTATCGTGTTCATACCGTTGTATTGAATGATCCTGGTCGGTTGATTTCTGTCCATATAATGCATACGGCTCTGGTTGCTGGTTGGGCCGGTTCGATGGCTCTCTATGAATTAGCGGTTTTTGATCCCTCTGATCCCGTTCTTGATCCAATGTGGAGACAGGGTATGTTCGTTATACCCTTCATGACTCGTTTAGGAATAACAAATTCCTGGGGCGGTTGGAGTATTACAGGGGGAGCAGTAACGGATCCCGGTATTTGGAGTTTTGAGGGCGTGGCCGGGGCACATATTGTGTTTTCTGGCTTGTGCTTTTTGGCAGCTATTTGGCATTGGGTGTATTGGGATCTAGAAATTTTTTCTGATGAACGTACAGGAAAACCTTCATTAGATTTGCCTAAGATTTTTGGAATTCATTTATTTCTTTCCGGGGTGGCTTGTTTTGGTTTTGGCGCATTTCATGTAACAGGCTTGTATGGTCCTGGAATATGGGTGTCTGATCCTTATGGACTAACTGGAAAAGTCCAGCCAGTAAATCCCGCATGGGGCGTAGAAGGTTTTGATCCCTTTGTTCCAGGGGGAATAGCCTCTCATCATATTGCAGCGGGGACACTGGGCATATTGGCGGGCTTATTCCATCTTAGTGTCCGCCCGCCCCAACGTCTATACAAAGGATTACGTATGGGTAATATTGAAACCGTACTTTCCAGCAGTATCGCTGCTGTCTTTTTTGCAGCTTTTGTAGTTGCCGGAACTATGTGGTATGGTTCAGCAACTACTCCGATCGAATTATTTGGTCCCACTCGTTATCAATGGGATCAGGGATACTTTCAGCAAGAAATATATCGAAGAGTTAGTGCCGGTCTGGCCGAAAATCAAAGTTTATCAGAAGCTTGGTTAAAAATTCCTGAGAAATTAGCCTTTTATGATTACATTGGCAATAATCCAGCAAAGGGGGGATTATTTAGGGCAGGTTCCATGGACAATGGGGATGGAATAGCTGTTGGGTGGTTAGGACACCCAATATTTCGAGATAAAGAAGGGCGTGAGCTCTTTGTACGTCGTATGCCTACTTTTTTTGAAACATTTCCAGTCGTTTTGATAGACGGAGATGGAATTGTTAGAGCCGACGTTCCTTTTCGAAGAGCAGAATCGAAATATAGCGTAGAACAAGTAGGTGTAACTGTTGAGTTCTATGGTGGCGAACTCAACGGCGTCAGTTATAGTGATCCTGCTACTGTGAAAAAATATGCTAGACGGGCTCAATTGGGTGAAATTTTTGAATTAGATCGAGCTACTTTGAAATCGGATGGTGTTTTTCGTAGTAGCCCAAGAGGTTGGTTTACTTTTGGACATGCTTCTTTTGCGCTGCTCTTCTTCTTCGGACATATTTGGCACGGGGCTAGAACCTTGTTCAGAGATGTTTTTGCTGGTATTGATCCAGATTTAGATTCTCAAGTAGAATTTGGAGCATTCCAAAAACTAGGAGATCCAACTACAAGAAGACAAGCAGTCTGATACAAAATTTCTTTCGTATTTTTAGTCTCTTTTTTTGTAATTTGATTTGACATTACGGATTAGAGAAATCTTAATTTAATCATTACCCTTTCGTTGACTCTTTCTTTCTCAGGGAAATAATCCTAAATAAACAGGTATGGAAGCTATAATTGTAAACCACAATCGAATCTATGGAAGCATTGGTTTATACATTTCTATTAGTCTCGACTCTAGGGATAATTTTTTTCGCTATCTTTTTTCGAGACCCACCTAAAATTTCAACCAAGAAATGATTTTTCATTATATACATTGAAGTAATGAGCCTCCCAGCATTCAATATTGAATGCTGGGAGGCTCATTCAACTAGTCCCCGTGTTCCTCGAACGGATCTCTGAGTTGTTGAGAGGGTTGCCCAAAAGCGGTATATAAGGCGTACCCGGTAAAACTTACAAGTAAACCAGATATAAAGATGGCGACTAGGGTTGCTGTTTCCATTCTTATATGAATTCAAGACCGCAACGGATCTCTGATAAGATCCTTTATTTACAGGGGAATGGTATACAAAGTCAACAGATCTCAATAAATACAATCGGATTTATGGCTACACAAACCGTTGAGAGTAGTTCTAGATCTCGTCCAAGACAAACTACGGTAGGGGCTTTATTGAAACCGTTGAATTCGGAATATGGTAAAGTAGCTCCTGGGTGGGGAACTACTCCTTTGATGGGTGTCGCAATGGCTTTATTTGCAGTATTCCTATCTATTATTTTGGAGATTTATAATTCTTCCGTTTTATTGGATGGAATTTCAATGAATTAAATCCACAAGAACTACTAAGTTCGAGTTTTTCAATACTAAAGTGAAATCTCAGGTTGCTGACTTATAACCCCTTTGGTAGTTCAATCGCGAAATTTATTTCTTTCTGTATTTCCGGAATATGAGTGTGTGACTTGTTATAATGGATCCTATTGATAATACAGAGAATAAGTCTGTCATCTTATCTTGCTAGAGACGGTTCTACCTCGTCGGATACTCATCTTAGTATTTGGAGCACGAAATATAATTAAATAGATCCAGAATTGAACTATGATTCATATTTAAGATTCAGACCTTGTGACCGGATTCTAACTCAAAATTTTTCAATTTAATTTATAAGTCATTGAAAAATTGTTCTTTCTGGTTATGTTTATTTTGACTAAAAGGCGAATTCTTTCGTATTTTGAGTCATTATACCTATTGATTGAATAAGTGATGATCCGATAGTTCTGACTCAGGGAATCTTTGGGCTTGCGGTTTTTTTGAATCATCGTGGTTCTAGTATGAATCTAGGGTTTCAATTAGTTTATAGGATCTTAACAAGAGAAATTCCTATCAATGAGAAAGAACAATAATAAAAGCCGGATTACACATAACTAATAAATCAAAGAAAAAATAGGAAAAGAGAAGATTCAAGAGGCCTGTAGTAAAAAAAAGGAAGAGCCGACTTGATATTTTGGCATTATCACCACAAAGAAAAACTTTCGTATTTTGAATGCTTCGTATCTTCACTTCCGAGCAGATTAAATCGGAAGAGTAAGATATTTTTATTACATATACGTTGGGAGCAGTATTTTTGTGTTTTTGCTTGAGCTGTACGAGATAAAATTCTCATATACGGTTCTCAGAGGGGGAGTCCCCCGGTTTACCTATCTCAATAAAGTCTATGATTGGTTCGAAGAACGTCTCGAAATTCAGGCGATTGCAGATGATATAACTAGTAAATATGTTCCTCCTCATGTTAACATATTTTATTGTCTAGGCGGAATTACCCTTACTTGTTTTTTAGTACAAGTAGCTACGGGATTTGCTATGACTTTTTATTATCGTCCTACTGTTACTGAGGCGTTTGCTTCTGTTCAATACATAATGACTGAAGCGAATTTTGGTTGGTTAATCCGATCAGTTCATCGGTGGTCGGCAAGCATGATGGTTCTAATGATGATACTGCACGTATTTCGTGTGTATCTCACCGGTGGATTTAAAAAACCTCGAGAATTGACTTGGGTTACAGGCGTAGTTCTGGCTGTATTGACCGCATCTTTTGGCGTAACTGGTTATTCCTTACCTTGGGACCAGATTGGTTATTGGGCGGTCAAAATTGTAACAGGCGTACCAGAGGCTATTCCTATAATAGGATCGCCTTTGGTAGAGTTATTGCGCGGAAGTGCTAGTGTGGGACAATCCACTTTGACTCGTTTTTATAGTTTACACACTTTTGTATTGCCTCTTCTTACTGCTGTCTTTATGTTAATGCACTTCCTTATGATACGTAAACAGGGTATTTCTGGTCCCTTATAGAGAAGATAGATTATATATCTTTGTAATCAATCATTTCTCACTTCGGGAAGGAACAATAGTATTTCATTGCTACAAATGTGTATTATTAAATTAAAATGAATAAGACATGTTTTTGGACATTCTCTTTCCTTCAACCCCACAATATTGTTGTAATATTGTATTATGTTATTTAACATAACACGACTAGTTGAAGGAAATTCTCCTAAAGGAAAATGGATTATGGGAGTGTGTGACTTGAACTATTGATTAGGCCCGTGCAGATATATTCCCCCTTCTGCCACATTGAAATTCATAAACAAATGTGTCTTTGTTCCAACCACCGTATAAGCTATATACAGACGATAGGCTGGTTCGCTTGAATAGAATTCTTTCTATGATCAGCCCCTAATCATGTCATGCATGAACAGGCTCCGTAAGATCCAGTCAAATCAATGATTTGGCAGAATCCAGATTCCATTTTATCTAGTTCTTCATTTTTTGAATGATTTGTTTTAATAGTATGGAAATGCATTCATTTCCTCTGCATCGAACCGATCTATGATACTACCGGAGTGAAACAAGGCATCTAAAGAAGACTAGAGGCTCTATGTTAGTTAGTAACAAGTAAACCCTTTGCTTTGTATGTAAATGTAAAAAGTCTCACAATTTTTTGAGAGAAACACCAATCGCAAAGTCTAAGACGACCCAGAAAGCATTTGAGCACGATCAACTTTGTAAGCCTACTTGGGGATTGAGCATTGATCTGGAAGAACGGAATTCCTTGTAATGGGTAGTTGCAACCTTGGAAAGG